AGGTTATCAAATGAATTGTAATTACAATTGAAACGATCGAAAAGGAAATATGAGTTAATATATGCTCTAAAGTTGAAAATATCATAAAAAATCTAAAAAAAAAAAAAAAGAGGAATCCCTTAATTACGAAATAGAAATCAGGAATTGAATTCATTATTGAATTCATTATAGGATCTATTGTATCTCATGGGCTGCCGCCACTCGGACTCGAACCGAGATGCTCTAGCACTGCTTCCTAAGAGCAGCGTGTCTACCGATTTCACCATAGCGGCTTGCTACAACTCATAATAGCCTATTCATATTCAATCGTCGAGATTGAGGGAATGAACTGAATACAATATTTTTTAGGAAAGATAAAAATTGATGAATAAAAAGTCGTTCAAATAAGAATTTGAAGGTTCATTATTTTTGTTTAGGGTGGGTGTCAGTTTTAGGACTTTGGTGTAGTTTATGCTCTCCTGGAATCGAACTGTTGTAACTAGACAGTTCTATCCTCTAGCTAGGGATATAACTCAAAAAAAAATGTTTTCATTTTGAATGAATTATTTCTCATTTATCTGATTTCATAAATTTGAAACAAAAAATGCATTTTATCAATGAACACAAAATCAAGCCTATATTTGGATTACTCAAAATTGACACATTATTCATACATAATATTCCAGTAGTTTCCATTTGACTAAAGATCTTATATCCGCCCTTCTATAGATATAGAGAAAAAAGAAAACCTTTTATTATTGTAATTGTGACAAATAGAATAGGTTGATGGGGAAAATAAGACTCCCCACCCCTAAAATGAGAAAATATACTCAAAAGAAAGGTAAAACCTTGTATCTTGTCTTTATTCTTTTTTCAAAAGTATTATTTTTAGTAAACAGAAGAATTCTTATTCCACATATCATAAGAGCGAAGCGAGTTCCATTTCATATTGATTAGCCGAAAACAATAGGTAATGGAAATTTTTGATTTTATATTAAAAATTTCATAATGAGATGAGCCAATTTTTCGAGTAAAATCAATTCATATTATTCCAATGTTTTATGACTTATTTGGTTTTGGTTTGTCGCACAAAAAAACTTTTTGAATTCCCGGTAGAAAGAGATTTCCCTAATGACAAAGCTTTTAACGCTGCCCAATATCCCTTCCTTTTCCAAATATTTTTACGAATACGCTTTTTTGATATAGAAGTACGTTTTTTTGGAACTGCCATTTAAAAATAAAGAGGTTGCTCATTGTTCTAGTTGGATGTGAAAGACATCTATTGTTCAAAACGAATCGTTCTTTACTATGCATTACCCATTTATTCTCTAGATAATATTCTCTTCATAAAAAAGAAATATAGATATGTGATTTTGTTTTATGAGTTTGTTTTTCTATTCCATACAATATTCGTACGAAAGAGTAATTTATATGGATTGGTACCTTTATTTCTCGTTCTTTATCATTCAAATCTATATCGATAGAATCCGCTGTGCCGTAGAAATCAAATTAGTTGAACTTACTATTACTAAAATAAAGAATCCAAAAGACCCCCATTTCGATCTCTGTCGATTTTTGTCGTTCGACATTTAATTTACTTTACATGGAAGAAACTACATCGAAAGATTTAAGAACCAAACTTTGGCCTAATGAAAAACTTTTCTCTTTTTTTTCTCTTTTTTTTCTATATATATATTAACGGGTCAAACTCGAGGAAATAATACGGCTAAATTTTATTTTCAAATAAATTACATTTTCCAATTCGACTGAGACTAGTAATTAATCTGTTAAAAAATACATGGTTAAATCTTAGAAATTTTTTATTTTATTCATTTTAACCCTTTCGATAAATATAAAATCAAGTTCATTTTCTCATTTTATATATTTTATATAAAGTATCGGATTTTATATCGTTTTATATTTTATATAAATGTTTTTTATTGAAATGGAAAACAATCAAGCAATTCCATAATGAACTAGTTAATGATTTGGAATAAACTAACTAAAATAGCGAGTTCTTATTTCATTAGGCCAAGTTATTGACCTTACTTAATCCTATGATTCATATCAGAATCAAGTACTGTTTTTAGTGTAATTTTTGATCCTTGCTCTACGAATCAAAATTATTGTCATAATAATTTTGATTTTCATTTTTGGTATCTTCATAAATATCTTAGTTACTAACTAAGTATTCACTTTTTATGAGTAACTTGGTCATATCATTTGACCAATTATAACTTCTTGATTTGAATATTTGAAGTCTTTTGGAAAGACGCAGAATAAATAAGAATAGACAATTCGAAAATTCTATTTTAGTTAGTGCATCTCTTGGTTTTTTTTATTGACTCCTTTTGCAATTTTAAAGAGGTAAGATCCGGTAAATCGGAAACAATTAATAATTAATTAAGAATAAAAAACTTTTATTTTTTTATGGAACAGACATATCAATATGCGTGGATAATACCTTTCCTTCCACTTCCAGTTCCTATGTTAATAGGAGTGGGACTTCTTCTTTTTCCGA